TCCCAGCAAGGCCTTAACTTAAAAGAAAGTTCGCGCGTTAGCGCTCCTTAGCACAAGCACTAAGTAAGAAACCTACCTTATTGAAAACTCAAGTAAATTTTATATTCTATCTATATGTATTCTCTATTAATGCGCTCAAGCATGCGAAGAAAGCAACAAGCGAGAAAAGCCCTTTCTATGTTATTAGTAAAGAGCTTTTCTTGCTTGTTTAGTAAAGTCACGCTTTTCATTTTGATAGGAGTAGGTGCTTGCTGGGGCAGGGCACTCTTCATTCTTCATTCGAAACTAATGAATGTCGGGTCGGGGGTTTCTGCCTTGTTATCAAAAATGGAGTTGGGTAAAGCAAACTCCCTCCTTGGACGAGCACGGGGCTTAGTCAAGTAGAACCGGGTTGCGCTGCTTGATGCTCCGATCGAAAACAAATCAGTGGGGCCATGCCGGTACGACTGAATATGCGTTAAAAAGGTCCCCTACGACACCAAAAAAAACCGGGCCGAACTTTTAACAGCCCGCCCACTTCCATAGAACAATATCGTGGCAACGTAGACCTAAGTGGTCATATTGGATCTTTGGGAACCATCACAAGTGCGGCCGGCCTATATTTAAACGAGAATGCCGTGTCGTCCAGCGGAGCCTAGAAGAAGGTGACTCGCGCAGACAGCTGACTCCTTCTTTTCAATAGAAAGGAATAGCCAAACCAACCCAGCTGGCTGGTCAATCTCAGAGATCTTATCGGCCGGCAAACCGGAGACGGACGACCACGGTCCCGACCTTATCAGCACCGGAGGTGTACTAATCAATGAACCCACCCCCGAAACCTACTTTCTTTTCTGACAAAATCAACCAAGCCTAACCGGTCACGACATGTTGTTGATATTGATTGAGTTTTAGGGACTTTCGCTGACTAAATCCATCCATAAACCGGCTACTTTCGTAACCAAAGCGTCAAGACAACAGCCAAAGGTGACCTTTGGATTCTTAAGTAGGGGGCAAAGAGGAGCACGTAGGAATGCCGACCACTACATAAGCCACTGGTGGCTGAGAGAAAGCGAGCAGCACCTTGTATAGGTTGGGCGGAGCTTGAAGAAGCGAGCCCCTATAAGAGAAAGCCATTGCGCGCTAGCCTAGCTAGCTAGCGTTTTTCAGCTGGCTGTTATGTTAGTTGTAGCGCGCCTTCCCTCCTTCTCTCACCTCGAAAAGATTTCGCAGTATTTTCTTTTGATGACCTGGTCGAGAGAGTACGATACATCGGTGTAAAAGATGGAGTGGGATCTGTGAGGTTGGTTATAGTAAGGCCTGGCCGGAAAGTTTTCTTGCCTCTATCATTGAAGGAAAGGTTGGTCAACAATTTGGAGAGTTTGCGGAAACGAAGAAGAAATATAATATTAAAGCGGGAAGAAAAAAGGGGAAAAAGTAAATAAAGTCTAAGCGCATATGGCACGCAAAGGAAATCCGATTTCGGTAAGAGAAAGTAAAGGCATTGCAATCCGTGTCTTTTTCCTTCTTTTCGTATTTTTTGTATGCTACTCCTTGTGTCTTGTACTCGGCTTTGATTTGAATCTTATTTGGGTCAAACTGAAATCCATGCTCCTTTTGAGATCGTTCCGCCTCCTCTTTAGTCGGCTTCTTGGTTGGGAGGTTCCCCTCATTCTCCTTTTTGTAGTTTGGGGAGGGTATACCATGTACATGGGAGATCCCACAGTAGGGGAGGGTGGAAGCGGTGCCGGTTCTTCGCGGCGCCCGGTGGATTTGGATCTTAATCTGCCGCCGGGCTCCAGGGACGAGCTCTCCGACCTTGTCGCGGAGCTCGATCAAGTGGAGAGCGAGATTCACCGCTTGACTGAATCCCACGCCGGAAGTCGTGAAGAAAAAGAAGAACGACTGCGGCGCGGGTTCTTGACACGCTCGACGAGCGGTTGGAGCAAGCCCGAGAAATAGATCGGGTTCGTGAAACCGAGCGTGCTCGGCTACGGGCAGAGATGGATCACTATTTTGAGCGGCGCGAAGCTCTCGAAAGAAAGAACGCCCAGATGCGATTTAAAGTAAATGAACTCCTTCTTAAAAAGAGGGGACCTATAATAAAGTTTTAAGTGAGAAAAATAACAGATATTGACTTTTATTTATCTTCCATTGCTAATGTAAGGAAATGAGACGACTCTTTCTTGAACTATATAATAAAAAGATCTTCCCCTCCACACCAATCACGAGTTTTTCTCCATTCCTCTCGTATATCGTCGTAACGCCCTTAATACTAGGTTTTGAAAAAGACTTATCATGTCATTCCCATTTAGGTCCGATTCGGATCCCCTCGTTGTTTTCTTTTCCTCCCGCACCTTTTCCTCGAAATGAGAAAGAAGATGGTACACTCGAATTGTATTATTTAAGTGCTTATTGCTTGCCAAAGATCCTACTTCTACAATTGGTAGGTCACCGGGTTATTCAAATAAGTTGTGTTTTCTGTGGTTTTCCCATGTTACAACTTCCGTACCAATTCGGTCGATCCGGAATGGATCGGTTAAACATTCCATTAGGGAGCCTGGTCTTTACTCTTCTGTGTGGTATTCATTCTCGTTTGGCTCTTGGAATCACATCCAGCAGTGGTTGGAACAGCTCGCAAAATCCAACCACTTCACCTACTTCATTGCCCCCAACCGTTTCTCGTACCTCTATTGAAACAAAATGGTTTCATGTTCTTTCATCGATTGGTTATTCCTCTCCGTTCGTATCTCTTTTTCCAATTGCGGTCTCAATGAGTTTACAAGATTGAATGTCCAATTTATGCTATCAGATACTAGGAATATGTCTTTTGATAGTCAAGTACCTCTTCCACTCTTTCTTCAACTATGTCTTCTAGTTCCGAAAATGTGAAACAAAAGTTTTTCGAGAAAAGGTCCCATCCTTCAATATCATGATTGGGTCTACCAGGCCAGATCATGAGTGAATAGAAAATCGAAAACGTACATAGCTGTTCCAGCTGAAATACTTGGAATAATTCTACCACTTCTACTAGGAGTAGCCTTTTTAGTGCTAGCTGAACGTAAAGTAATGGCTTTTGTGCAACGTCGAAAGGGTCCTGATGTAGTGGGATCGTTCGGATTGTTACAACCTCTAGCAGATGGTTTGAAATTGATTCTAAAAGAACCTATTTCACCAAGTAGTGCTAATTTCTCCCTTTTTAGAATGGCTCCAGTGGCTACATTTATGTTAAGTCTGGTCGCTCGGGCCGTTGTACCTTTTGATTATGGTATGGTATTGTCAGATTCGAACATAGGGCTACTTTATTTGTTTGCCATATCTTCGTTAGGTGTTTATGGAATTATTACAGCGGGTTGGTCTAGTAATTAGGGGGCGGCCGTTCGGTCGCCTATGATACTAGGACCAATAGGTCAAAAATGGGTTTGTGCCGCAGGTGTTGAACGATCTACTCTACACAGGTGTGGGCTTACAGGGCTAGGGCTCATAAAGCCTTTCTTTCATTCAAAAAGAGGGCCCTGGTCGGTCACTTTTCCGGGCCGGGATCGATAGATAAGTGGAAGTCATAAAAAAGAGATCTTTCTCTTCGCACCTAAGATCAAGAGGAAGGGTAGCTTGTCAAGCTGGCCTATATAAAATATCTTTTTCATTATTATAGAATCTTTTATAAATATTTATAAAGATTCACTGTCTTTTAACCGGCTGTTCTTCTTTGTCAACGCTACTAAGGACCTATGGGTTAGCCTACCCTACTAATTAATGTATTGTATAGTAGGGTATAGTATAGTAGGCGAGCGAGTTAGCGAAGACGCTTAGGCTAATAGATAAGAGAGCGTCAGTGCGTAGCCTTCATTCTACTACGCTACGCAAAGGTTACGAAGTCACTTAGCTCGACGTTAGGAGAGTAAAGGGGGAAGGCCATACCTACATAGAAGAACCGCTGTTCGCTGACTTTCTAAGGTCTAACCTTTAGCTCCCCTACTGAAAAGGGGCACAAAGCCGCTTTGCACCACTGATAGACTACTAAAGATTCAATTCATTCAAAAGGCCCTACTTAGTTTCGCAAGCCTTTGTCATTGTCAGTCAACTAAGTAGGGCCTGAGGCCCCCTGCGAATCCGTAAATCTGAGGAGCATGCCGCAACACAACAAAAGGATGGTCCCCTATGCATTTCATTCTTTCCGGAAGGGAAAAAAAAAAAGTACCCCCATCATGGTGAACCTCTCCTTGTGATCGGGATGAGGTAGATGCCTCCCAGCTGGGGGGCGGATCGAATCGGAGTTTCCTTAGGTAGCCACCGACCTACAGTTATCCTTAAACTTCCGTGCTTGGTGGAGAAGAAGCGAACAAAGGTAAGCTCGCTTGCTGTCTTGTTCTCTGCCGCGAACTGGGATCGCTCGCCAGCTAGGTCAGATTGGAGCAAGAATTTTTGAGAACATATTACCCATATTCGGGGACAAGGGGCGGAACGACCTCTCGATCTGCTTACTGCAGCCCAGGAATAAAAACGTCGTCTAGGCGTTCCTTGTTGCTACGATCTCCCCGACGCCTAGGACGTTGTCTGGGCCAAGAGCCATAGTTAATTGCTGTTTCCATTTGGTTGTTTTTTTCTTGTTGTTGATACCGGCAAGACCAGCCAGATGATGTCTGCTGGTTGGTAGTGAGAGGACTCGTAGTACCTGCATACCCAAAATAAAAGGAGGCGCTGATTAAATTAAAAAACAATCATTTGATTGATTTTCTTTCTTACTCTCCCTTAGCAGCGGGAAAGGAGTCTATCTATCTGCCTAGCTTTGGTAGATTTCCCCCAACGCAATCCATAGAAATTCCACGAATCCCTTGGTGGATAAGTCCGACGACTCAGCAGCAGTGCGGAATGGAGTTTCTCGTCTGGTGGATCTGATCTTTAGGGGGCAATACATACCAAAAGGTGCTTTAGTGATCTTTGATGCCGAAAATCCTATGTTATGAGTGACCATGAACACACTGCTTGAGACCCTTCTTTCTTGTGAATGGGTACGAAAGAAAGCTATTCTTCGCATCACTCCTTCCTTGGATTAGTAAATATCGAAAATTCGTGGAGGGGGGGCCCTGACCGATAGGAATCAAGGATGAGTCTCTACATCTATCTTATATCTGTTAATTTAGGATTCAAAAGGCTTCAGGAAGACAATGAGATCTCAGACTTTCCTGAAAGCTTAGTAAGGGAGTCCTAAGTCAAATAGCCTTATTCAATTCAATGATTTTTGGGTGAATACCCGAAAGAATGGACAACCCACGGGGTAACTCTTTCCTTAAAGACTCATGTTATCGTTCACGCTTCCCGGCCAGGGATTCAATACCTAAAAGGTAGCTACATGTCTACTATTTATTCATACTTTAGAAATTAAGGACTCTCTCTATCCTGAGTTACTCAACCAGACCCGGACCTTACTCATACTTACTTCCCGGTACTCAAATCCGCTATTTCTCAACCGGACTCGAAGACAGTGGTCTAACCATTTCAAAGTGCTAGTACTCGAGGAATTGTTGAGCGAGGCTGACTTTAGAGGTGTAAGCACCGCGAGTCTCAATCCAGTCAAATTCCTGTTCTATTACTGGCTCATAACTGAGCGAAAGGCATAATAGATTCTCTTCTTAGCCTTGCAAATGAGGCGGTTGATAGACCCTTCCTGTCCTAGTGGTATGGTTAACATAAACTTCTGACTCTGAGGCTAGCTCTAGGACAAGCGGAGGTGGTTCTTTCTCCTCTGGGGTTAAGTCCAATACTAATGTGTATCTTTCTGCTTTATTCACTTCCTGAACAGTTTCTGTGCCCATTCTGGATTGAATACCTGTATATCTTGGTAAGATTAGGGTCAACGGTTTGTGCCTGTCTATTCCATCCATCCCTTCGTGGAGTTAGGGCGTGTGATGTGTCCTTTCCGATGCCCTCGGCCGCATTTCGGAATCAAAGAGTCATGGTGCTTTAGTTGTGGGTTAGCAGGGATAAGTTGGACTGCGCTAGTAGTTAGGGTGGTAAGATGAGCACCGCGATCGAAGGGCTCACTCTATGGAAGTCCTCTCCCACTTGAAAGCTAAATAAGGACACAAATAATTGTATTCCATTCTTAGCAGAGGTTCCTTCCATCTAATCCCTCGAAGTACTTCGCTCACCTTCGAAGAGTGAAATGATCATTCAAAGCAGACTAACTAAAGGCATAGGGCAAAGGAGCTTAGAAGGGTGAGGGTGGCGGAGGGAATAAGGTATGAAATCACTTAGATAGAAGCATGTTGGGTGACGGCCCCTATCGCTAATCAGAGACTTAATGGCAACAATTATGGATTCATAAATTTGGAGAAATAAGGTAATAGAAGGCTAGCTATATGCTTAACACAGCTAGTTCGAAAACGAGCCATCGAAGTATCTAACTGCGCATTATAGCTAATCTGTCTGAGCCATCTCTTTTGAAGGTATGACACCTGCTAGGTTGACCGCGCCTCGAGGGAGACTATGGTAAGGTCGGATAGATCGAGTCTTTTGATACTCTTATTCTTAGGATTGGGCCCCTCAGTAATGAAAGCTATTGAAGAATGCCTCCCACCCGAAAGAGAAGAAGACATCGAGAAAACTGGGTGGCTCTCAAACTGAAACACATGTGGTAGGGTCTCTCTTTGTGAGCATACCAACCCGAGTTGGATCAATGAGGATGGTGTGATCTGACCTCTCAATCGTGGGTTTCCCCGTTCGAGGACTCCCTCGCCTTTGTCTTTCCTTTCGGCAGAGAAGAAGACGGAAAAACAGAAGGGGATATTTATTTTTAAACTCCAAGGAGGATGGGCATGACAGAGTTTGGCAAGAATCATCCCTTCCTTTTTCAAAGACGACGAGCCGCCCACCTTCATTACCTAAGATGAAGAATTCTCACCCATGCTACGAGTCTGCGGTCAAGCGCAATCTGAGATCCCTCGTCGATAGACATGAACCAGGCGAGTCCGAATCCCTTTCTGTTTTGTCAGCTGATCTTACGAGCTTTCATAGAAAGCCTATATCTTATAGCGCGTACAAGAAGAAGTGGTGGACAATCTTCTCTGCGCTCTTTGACCTACCATAGATCCTTAGTGGTGGACCGATCGACCTCAAGCCCTATCGTCAAAGACAGACTCTTTTAGTGCAATGAGAGAGGTACTTTAAAAAAAGTCAGTGGTAGGTTGTTCTCGTCAAGCAGTAAGGCGACAATCCAATCCTGAGCTTCGTCAATAGGCGTCCAATCCTGGGAAAAAAGTAGGGTAGAATCGCCGAGTCGTCTAGCCTAGTAAAAAGCAATAGCCCCTGCCTCAACTCCACAATCACAATCATTTGTAAAGGGTGGTTTGCTGGCTTGCTCGTGCAATAAACGATAAATTCATTCATTCACATGTTTTATTTTATCTGTTTGACTCAGAAGGAGGAGAAGACGAAGCCGAAGATACAGAAAGAATCGTCTCCAGCGCACCGATGGGAGACGGGGCCCCCGCAAGGAAAAGTGCTGCTCTCATAACCTACTTTAATCTTTTTATGGATGTGATATATCTGATGTTCAATTCTGTCATAGGGGCTGCTGCACACTGATATAAATCAAATTTAATTACGTCATCCGAGTGAAAATCAGACGATTCCACAGTTTGACCTGTCTATTAATGTCACGTCCCGCCTGTGCTTTCTTTCATGACACTCTCGGCCATAAGCTGTATTATGTGTTTTCGCTAGGACCGACTTCGGGGCTACTCTCCTCCCGCTAGAAATGTAATAATACATCGAGAGTCTAATCCCGTGGCCCCCTCCGGCCAAATCAGTTCATTTCGCTCTCAGCGACCGCTCTTCGTTTAGGACGGACCGCTCTTCCTCTTCGGGTCCTCCTTGACTTATCTTTCTCCGGTCGTCCCCTCCGATCATGATCTACTTACTCCCTGTGATATAGCTTATGTTCAATAGGATCGAGACTACTCTAACAATTGAAAATGAAAGGCAAGCAGGAATTGAACCCACTAATGGGCCAGCGCTTGGCGTTTACTCTAGCCCGTCTTTATAGGATAGACCTCTTTATTCAGTTGTCTTTCCCCTTACCTTATCAGTAGATCGGTTGAGGCCCGACCCTTGGGGTTTCCGACCTTGATGCCATAGTTTGGAGGGGGCTGAGCAGTGGGTTGGAAAGAAAGAGTTGTAGAAAGAGAGGAATCGAGATAAAGTGCACTTTCCCTTGATGTCAGTCTATTCCAACAAAGCACACAATAAGTGAGATGAGCCTGCCAGCTCAGCCTTGGCCCTATGCCTTTTGGCCAGCTCGTCTGGACTTGGCTTTGACCGGTCTGCCCCCCTCTTGCAAGGATTCGGCGCCTCCACTTGATGCTTTACGCCCACGCTTCGTTCAGGCAGCGCTACTCGGATGTGTCTTGCCAATCGCCAAAGCAGTGCTACTTCCAGGATTTTTTTCGGCCAAGCTCGGGAACCTTCCCTTTAGTGAAAGGCTCTATCCCGGGACGAAGAGAAAGAGAGGGGGAAGGCCAAGTACGAGATCACAGGGATCGGGCTGGAGCTTGACAAGAGCGATACAGGAAACCATACAATCGAAGGCTAGCAAGAAGAAGCAAAAAGATAGTAAAAGCTCAAGGGATTCATCACGAAGGCAAGTGCTCCAGCGGAAGCTATCAATTAAAAGGGAAGACCGGGTAGTGGTAGTTAACCGGGGGAGGGAGCAGCTCATCCGTCAGGATGGGATCCCTCTACTTCACGTTTTTGGCTTATCTTTTTCTTGCGTTGACGCTTCCAAAGCGGCTCCGTCTCCGCCTCAGCCTTCTCCGCTCCCAGTTGGTCCGAGGACTTGAGCTAAGGGATTGTTTACTGAACGTCCCATACTTGACCTATCGCTCCATTCGGTGAAGTACCCCCTTACATTTCTTTATCTTTCTAGAGGTTAGAGGAATCAACCCGAAATGCGTGAACCAGTGCCCTTTTCTAAGACTCTTCTATATTAAATTACAGGATTCAATCCTTCACACTTATGCGTGGTTGGAACATTTTTTGGTCATTAGTGGTTGATTGGATCAAACTTCCAATTATTGAGAGAGAGAGATAAGGTCTGATTCTAAGTCAGAGTTCGAACTGGTGCTTACACCGAAGCCCTTGCCCTTGCCAACAAGTGACGAACTACAAGTAAAGATAGAGTCCCCAGAAAACTTCATGAAGATGAGATTCGCTTTAGCTGGGTCTTGCAGACGGGAAGACATACCAGCATGCGGAAGAGGTAGAGGGACTGGCTTACTAGGTCGAAGCGACAAGCCTTAGTCAAAGAGTCTGTTTTGATCTGAACCTCGATCTCTATAGTTTACTTACTCATCACAATACAAAAGAAAAATCTCCTATATAATAACTATTCGTAACAACATCCGGGGACCACATCATTTATGTACGCTCTCGGCCAAGAAGGGCAACTACCTATCGCAAGATACCTCAAGCGAGGGGTAGGTGGTAGCTTGGCTTAGCCTTACCCCAAGCCGTACCGAACTTCAGTCTAATTTTGGCAGGGTCCGGGTAGGTGCAGGAAGTCGGAGAGAGAAGTACTGATTTATATAGGGCGCAGGTCCTCGTAGAATTGGTTTGCTTTCGCGGCAGCAGCGTGAAGGGATATTACCTTATTAAATTAAGAGCAATTTCTCCCCTTCTTTCATATAGCCTACCTGGACTATAAAAACCTATGCCTCTCTAACCGACATTTGTCCTTCAGTCCTTCGGGGAGGCCAGCTGTTCGTCTTGGAGAGAGCGCTCGACCGTCGCCATGCTTCTTAGACTGAGTCAACGCGCCTATTTACTGTGCGCCTATCTGTTATCTAGGAACCTGAGATTCGGCTTTCACATTTATTTATAACTTTCGCTTCTGAGGTAGAAAAATCTTCCATCTGGATTTTTGACGGCAATGACTAAGTATAATCCCATTCTTCAACATTCGGAATGGCGATCTTGGCCCGACCCTCTTTCTTATCTTTAAGGTACTTTTGCTACAGCAGAGGGCAGTTGCCAAGAGTGGAGTTCACGTGTCCCAAAGGGAAGAGCTCTGGAGCTCCCTCTCCCTCTATTTTAAGACAGACTTTGAGTTTGAGCGGGGAGGCGAGATGACAAGGGAATCGGCCAAAGGCATCTATCATCTCATCGGAGAAGCGGTCCTAATCTAATAAAGTAAAGGGTTGCCTTGCCTTACCAAAAGGAGTTAAATGTAAATGGCAATCCCCGGTGCCAAGAAAGTCACCTTTATACTGCTCAATCTAATCCTGCCTAGCATATGCTGGCGTGGCAACAAAGGCCCTATTCTCATATTCTAGCTATGCGAGAAGCTATGCTTGGAGCTTGCAATCCTTGAAAAAGCCCAACCCGCACATTGCTCTATTAACTGCACCTGCCTTCGGTCTTAGTTCGTAATGACAAAACTTCTTCTTTGAAGGAAGAAAGCTTTGGGACTGATTCACTGACTTCACCACCAGCAGCGGATAGGACCAGAGCTTCTATTTACTCAACAGCTCTTACTGTAACAGAAAAGACTGGCACCGGTTGGTTATTCAACAGCAGATAGGCTTAGAGCCAGTAGTTGCCCTTGGATTATTCAAATGTCATTGCAGATGATCTTCTCGGGCAGTGATATCCCCCAAAGCAAGGGTCCGAAGGATAGAAAGTACTGCTTATTCTAATTCGTATCTTAAGTCTTTCCAGTTCCTATTCAAGTGAACGGGGCATCTTTGCATTCCTCCTGGCTACACGAATAGGAAAAGTTTCAGTTGTTATCGGAGCAGGTAATCTCTCCTGCCCTGCTTGTTGAGACTCGTCTCCATCCTATCTGCTCTTGTGCTAATGTTGAAAATCTGATTATAATGGGATAAAAATGAAGAATAATAGGATGCTTAAGCCAATAAGATAGATAAACCCCTACTACTCGTAAAAAAACTATGTCACTTCCTTCCCCAGCGTTCAGTGGAACGTGAGGCACTATTCCCACAGCAGCAGGTTGGATTCTCCAACTTTTGCAAATGAACCCCGTTCAAGTTCCATCCCAACTGTCTCATCTTGAGAAAGGGCAATATGGCAATCTTTATTAGGTCAATCAGGCTTCGCACCTTCCTTTCCCCGTGGTTTAATCGGAGTAACCGCTTAAGACATATTATTTGGCAAAGCAAGCTCACTGCCTGAATTTAGGAGTGAAAGAGCCCGAACAGCTTTTATTGCACCAAGAGCGGGAACTCAGACAGCGTATGAGTAGCTCGGATCTAGCTAGACTGCTCGCTAGGCCCCTTGCCTCTCTTTAAGCATCAAAATTGGGGATCTTTGGGTCTCGGCTATCACTTGACTTTCCTTAGTTTCAAAGGATTGAAGAAGCTGACTCTCACAGCGGTTAGTGATTCAATCACACCGGAAAGGAGAATTCTAAGAGCGTCAAGGCTTAGAGCTTCTTCTCAAGCTGCCTATTTTGTGCGTGGGTTAACTATTGATTCAATTGCGCAAAGAAGCCTAGTTGTCCTAAGAGCTGATTCGGGAACTGCTTCAATTCCAAGAGGAGCGCTTACTCTTGCAGCTTTTTCTTTCACAACTCTTTCTATCACAACCGATTTTTCCTCATACGGATCTAAGCTCTCGCAAGTGCCTTCCCTTCCTTCTTGCCTATTCGATAGGAGCTTGCATTCTCTGCATCTAAAGGGGGAGTTATTTTATATTAAAGAATAGTTGGCATCAGTGTTATCAGTGCATCTATGAATCCAACCTTCCCTCACAGTGGGAAGGGATAAACGCTGATTCCTCCTTGCAATGGTTATTTCGGATTCTGTAAGAGCGAATTCTATGGTACAAAAAGGCTATGAAGATTGTATGCTTTCCTTTACACCTTCAAGCTTGAAGGTTCGCGAAAGCAGTTCGGTGATTGCAAAGTACTCAATCAGGCCCTATCTCCTACGCTACCATCTGTCTTCGATTATCAAATTGATAGTTAGAGGGAATTAAAGAGAAAAAGAACTCCTAAAAGAAAAGCACGCATGATAAAGTATACAATAGCACCATCTCTTCCCACTACGCGCTAAGAAGGAAAAGAAAGGAAAGGACAGACAGCAGGGAAGGGGATTCTTTGAAAGCCTACTACTCTTTGGCCCCTTGGCTAGCTTGCTTGCATGGAATGAATAGGCTTGCTGACTGGCTTACCTACTTGAACTATCAAGCATAAAGCAGAGATGCCATACTCTTCTTTACGTGCCGAAGCCCCTGCTACCCGCCTGGGATGAGCGTCCTCTTATCTAAATAAGAGCTCCTGTTTGCTTTCTGGCAATGAGCTAGCTTAACCCTGATTGCTTAAGGCTTAATACAGTCATGTTGGATCTCCTATTCGTACTGCTACCAGGAAGAGAAAGACTGATTGCGACAGCTCAACCGGATGAGACATCTCTTATTTACAGAACTGTGCCAACCGTGCTTCCTACCAACTCCGCCAACCCCAGACGGGGATATTTATTTAGCCGCACCTGAACCCGCAACTGCTGCCTCTACTCCGCCTACTTCTTGTGCCGACTTCGCCAGCCTCGCGGGTACCGATTTCCTCCTGCTTCGTGCGCCGGGCCTGTACCTCCCAGATTTTCTACTCCTCTTTCCCAGATTTCCCATACTGTTATATTAGCCGGCCTGTATACCAACAAGAGCAACAGCTCTTATTCAAAGAGCCACATGTACCGCGCGCGCCGCAAGAGCCCCAACAGCTGATTTGTGATTGACATACCGCATGTTCCCATGTCCGCCTGTAACTCCTCATTCACCTAACGAAAGAACTTAACCAAGCTACAAATTGAGGGCCTAGGGCAGGTTCTTATTCCAAGCACCAACAAGCCGATGTACGTACAAGCGAAAGACCAGACCAATGAACCGAAAGACCGCCTTTCCTGCGTGTGCGTGATATAATAAAAAAGGGAAGACCCTTAAATCTACTTGAATGGATCTTGGCAAGGCGGATCGAAAATCATTAATGCCAGAATAAAAACGCCAAAGAAAAGCGGGAAAGTGGGGCTATATATCATATAGTAAAGCCAGAGTCAAGACTACATGCCTATTTGACTGCCCGATCGTACATTTCAATAGCTTTTAGAGAGTTTTCATATAGAAGTCTCGGACCCGCCGGGGAAGAGACTGAAGAAAGTTCAGCTCTTTACGCTGCTTTTTAATTAATTACAGGGGTATTCTAATTCTTTCGGACATTAGCGAACATTGAACCGTTGAGCCTGAAAGAGTGAGAGCTTGATGAGATTTTTAGGGCCGATAGGCCAAGCCGATTAGACGGACGGAAATAAGCAACTAGTCGTGCCATCATACTATACCTTACGGTTGAATTGAATATAGAAGGGCTTCCCTTACCTTCTATAAATAAGCCGATTTCGAAATGCGTTTACTTCCAAGCCCTTTCTGGCGGCTAGTGCCCCACCTTTCAAGTTGACAGATTCGTCTTCGAGATAACTGTCAGAGCCCCCATTCTCGAACTCCTAGAAAATGCCATTCCATCGGGTTACCACGCACACAAAAATCATTCACATTTGTCGTCATTTCAAATATCACCTTCACGGGTCCCCTCAACATCCTTAACGGCCTGGTTCATTAAGATGTTGAACTGAGACTTCTGTGGACAAGCTGCGCGACAGAGGCCTAATCCTTGAGCTCTTCTAATCCCCGAAGAAGCTCTAATCCTTACAAGGCCATAGACTAACTTCTCAAAGAGAATGATTACTCCATTACACAAAAAAGGCATCTGGTTGTAGGCGTAAATCCAAGACAAGGTGACAAAGTATTCGTATTCTCGCGATACCCACAGACAGTTGAGAGACCCACAAAGAAAGGTAGGCCCGGTGCTCGCTTAGTGGCAAAGAGGTTCACTATGAAATATGGACAGGATTCTGAGGAGACGTTCAGCCCTCTTGTTATTATGCCTTTTTTCGTGGGAATCCAGCTTACACTGAAACCAGATGTCATAAGGAGTGAAAGAGAGGAGGACACGTAGGCAATTGACGTATTAAAGGAAGCGAGGGACGCCTCTTTGAAAGCCGCTGTTGAATCAGTAAATGTGGCAACTGGTGGTAACGTATTCAAATAGTTGATTCCGTGAACTCCCTCTTAAAGAAGGAAGTTAGAGCCCTCTTTCTTCAGTCATTGATAGAGAGGAATGCCCTAGGCTTTCTCTTGGCGGAGGAATGGAACCTGTTGGAGAGGAAGAAGCGCAACTAGTCCTTCTAAGTCAAAATTTGTCTCTCTCTTTTACACCGAATCCGATCTGGAGAACGACTCGGCTAGCTTTGAAGAGAAGACAGAGGGGGGATTTGCATGGCAGGTCTACGAACCTGGGCTTTGGCAAGAAGGCAGAAATGGAGGAAAAGTCACTCGCGGAGAAGAATCATTCAATACCCTGAAACTCCCAGTAAAAGATTCAAAAGCAAGATAGATAAAGTAGTTCATTCGGGTGAGGAAGTTCACTCGTTAGGGCGAGGCAACGTAGTCGCTTTAGCGAAGCTTAAGGACGAGACGAAACCTTAATTAAATAAATATTAATAAGGATATCAAGATTCCAGGGGAAGACTACTCTTAGGAAATTCTCCTTGAATCCAGCAGTGGCGATAGAGATCGAGTCCGCAACTCTCTCGTCTGTTGTCGGAGGGGCTAGGCTACTATAAGGGATCGATCCCACAGCCAGAAAAAGCTCAGGATAAGCATTTCTTTGAACAGCTGAAAAGACTGGATCTGAGAACGAAAAAGCTGTCGAACGAACAAGTAGTCCCATCCCACGCCTTACTCTTCGAATGCTTTGGGCATAGTTCATAGAAAGATTCATGCTAAGGACTAGCGCTCTGTTGCTGCACTCTCACAAAGCAGACTTCCCCGATTAGGACTATAAGACATGGGAGAGAGGAGTCGGCAGCATTGCTATTGAATGGAATAGAAGAACCACATTGCCGAATGCAGTTAGCTAGAAAAGCAGCTCATGACCCGAGGAAGGGTGCTATACTATATAAGAATAAGTTCTTGTCGTACTCCTTCAGCCCACATCAAGACTATGTTCTGCTTTCTTTCCTAAAGGAATGAGGTAGTTCGCCTAGCTTGAAGGCAGGCAATAGCCTTCAAAAAAAAGTTTAAGGAAGAAGAAGAACGAACTCTAAACTCGGAATCGAATCCGCTCTTCCATTCTTTCTTTGAAGATTTGAAGGAAAAAGGGCGGCTATTTCAGCCGTTGGGCTTGGAAGAGATTGATTTGAAGATCTCTCCTCATGCCATACCACGTATTTAATTAACATTCTAAAATCACTTGCATTCAAACTGATCAATGCTACGGGGCATGAACTAAAAGAGGCTAAACTCTCACCTCTCTCTTTCTTTCTCTCGCCACGTTCAACAAGCGTCGAGCTACAACCTGATTTTTTTCTTCTTATAGCTAAAGCTAGGCACTAAAGAGATTTACTATCAGAACAAGAACGCATACCATCTCAGGCATAGCAGAAAGCAAGGTGTCAATCAAACCAATATACCCCAGCCACCCAATGAACTAAGGCAGGAGGATGATGAATCTCTTTCAGAGCCTTTAAGGAGCAGGGATGATTTGAAATCCTGTATTTTTTTGTTTTGACACTGAACACCAAGCCAATCTTGACTTAAGTAAGTACAAGCAAGGCAATGGACTCTATCAAGAAGGTATGGAACTTCTCGACGCACCTCTTGAAATTCCTTCTTTGCCACATCTCTCTTAGCTTATTTTATTTCGAGTTAGCGGTTAGAGGGAAGGATCACTCCTAAAAGCAGCCTTTCTCTTATATACGAGAGCACTGCTGCCACTTCTGAAGCTAGGGACTTCTTTCTGTCGATACCTTTACTTTAGAGAAAGAATAGGGGCGAAGCGGTTGAATTGGCTTCAATCGAAATCGAGATTTCCTCTGCCTCTTTTCTTATATTTATATTTTAGGCACTCGAAGCATATTGGAAAGTTTCCAGTAGAGCGGGAAGAAGGCTTAGTCAAAGACTTTCAAGAGCTTGTTGGAGGAAATTGATCAAAGGAAAGGGAAGAGCCCGGCAAAGTCCGAAAAAAGAGATTGAATACCCGGAATTCGCCCCTCCCTTTGAAGTGAAGTAATTCAATCTTTTCAGCCAGAAGTTCCAAGTCCGTAAGCTACTCTGATTGAAATCACTGATGTCGAGCGTTACTGAAAACCAAGGGCATTTTGGAAAAGACCCTACTACTAAACTAAGGGGTCTTCTTTTGAAGATTCCTTAGGTGGTCACCGGTGGGTTAACGAAAGAAATCTGTCTTGGTGTTCATCACCTGGTTAAACAGGTAGTAAAGTTAGGCCGTCGATCAGGGTGGCTGTATGTTGCACTTTACTGTAAACAAGCATCAACATGCTTTATGCACTATTCTTCTTCTACTCACCCTAAGAGGTTGACCGAACTATCTGTTCCCATCTCTCTCACGAGGACGGGACTCCCAAGGATCATTCCCCCGTTTCACCGTAAGGTGATCCGTAGGCGTGATGATCGAGCAGATATAGTAGTAAAGTTGTATCTTTCTTTACTATAGCAAAAATAAAAAAATTGGCTAAGCTAAGAAAGTGGATAGATCAACTTTCTCTTCTATCTCTACTCCCCCTTCTAATGTGAAGGCCTTGGCTACCGATGCAGCGAATTCTTTTGATTATTTCAAAGAATTACTGCATCGGTATGTTCCGTCTATCTCTAGTATTCCTTTGCTACAAGGAATTACTTGGGATCCGACCTGGAAGGCCACACCATCTAAGATGAAGCCTATCCGATTGCCGATTGAAGGGCTCTCGTCGTAAGAAAGGAGTTCAATCTGTCTTCCGAGCCTTCCCCTTTGAAATCCATTCTTGGTTTCAACTTGCTGAGTCTCGGAATCAGTTCCGTGGGCGTCAACAAGCTAATTGGTTAGGCGCGTTGTGGTTTCCTTGGACGAGGTATTGTTTTGACCCTAACAACGAACTCATCTCGCAGATAGGTTGTTCTGCATTTGAGGAAGCTGTTAGAGCTATATAAGGAGTTGATTTGCATCCTTGTCTGGCAGTTAGCTAAGCGAGAAGCTGTGATCGAGGAAGCCCCGCCCAGTAGTGCCTCTACTCTACTAGTCCTAGTACTAGATACTAGATAGACAGGCCGATCACCGGTGGCATAAGATCCTTCTCTGCTTGTCTAACTCAAGCCAGATAGCAGCAATCACTCGAAATAGTCATATGCGGAACACATGCAAGTCCAGATTGAAAGATAAGAGAGCCAAGTCTATCTCTTTAGACCAAAAGTAAATTATGGGGGGACAGGTCTCTAGGGAAGAAATGCCAGAGGTCTAACCTAACCGTTTGTTTCATGCAGTGAAGCGGGCTAGAGCCAGAAGTACGGGATTGTTTTAAGGCCTTTCCGGTTTCAGCCAACTATAGTGTCAAGGAATAGAATTTCTGTTGGGCAAGTAAAGTCAAAAGAAAGGGCAATATTCCAAAAAAAAAGTAGTTCCTGACTCCAATCAGTCAACTACGGGCGGTAAAAGAGCTGGTAGTGAATCTTCGGCGCAAGCTGTAGGAGTAGGACTAGTTTAGGTTTAGGCGAGGGAAGAAGCAACGGCTAACGAGATAGGGGCGACAAAGCGAGGGGATTGATTCTCCTAGCGCAAGAGTTTTCGTCGCTGGATTAAGACGACTTAGCTACTTGTCTGAAAGCGGAAAAGGAAGGTGACTAACTTCATTCGGTAAAGCTAGATAGCAACCGAAAGAGGCACATCAAAAGATCTTTTCTTTCGTTTCACATTGATCCACAATCTTTTCTCTGGTTAACCAATCAGGAAGAAGCAGCTCCTACCCGCTCAAGTGAGGCTACAAGGGTGTGTTGTCTATGAGCATGGTTACAGAAAGTGTGTTCAAGGAGGAGTCCTAGAAGGAGCAGGATCTTCCTTATCAATCAGAATCTTAGCCCTATTGGTAGTCCAATTCCATCCGCTGTCTCCCTCTCGCTACCATGTTGATAAAGAACATCCTTATTTTAACAAATTGGAAAAAGAGGATCTTTGAAAGTGTGGTGGCACCATCTATCCATGGTACATCGTTTAACAGTATACTAGCTTCATGGTAGGGTCAGTCACTCATGAATTCCTTCTCACTACTGGAATATAGCTTATAGAAAGAGCAGCTGGAAGCAAGTGGCAATGTGAAAGCCTACTTGAGTAGTGCGTTGGATCTATGCTTGGGCAGCTTAATGGTAACCGTCCCTTAGCCAATCAAGCCTGACCTCTTGGATGGCATAACACACCCAATAAGTCTAAGTAATCAGACGTACTTTTGGGGTCTAACAGCCATTTAGAAGGCACCGATAAATCCTTACACCCTGCGTAACATAACATACGCAATTTTGAATCTGGCTTTTACCTTCCATCGGGCACTCGCTCCTGGCTTTCGAGATTGATTCGTCATTACCGGTCGAATAAGCAGTGATTCCTGTTCGGCACTTACTCTAGAAGAAGCAGCAGTTAGCTTTAACGGGACTGAAGTCACTTCTCTTAAGAGGTTAGCTCTGCAAATGTTGAAAGAACAGCTAATTCCTCCGCATCTGTTGGAGGAAGAGTAAAAGGGATCTCTGTTGATGGCCCGAAAGTACCAGTTGTCGTTGGCAGGCAGCATGGGCTGTAGAGGGTAGCGAGGGCTAAGGCATAGTCAAAAGTCGCTTCAGGACCAGGTGGTGAAGTCGTTGATGGTTACGAAGAATAAAAAACCAGTATAAGTAAACCCTGCCTAAGTGGTTGATCCGGTTCACCGAGGAGCATGAGAGTCAAAGAAAACCGCTGTGGCAGAGGAATAAATAGACTAGAAATCTTTTGCCGGGAGAATCAAGAGTGAAGTCCGGGAAAGAAAATTCCCAGTCGCAAATGAAGAAAAGCTAGCCACAAAGGCTTAACCACCAACAACTGCGTCGTTTTCAGGAAGAAGTTGCAAAAAGAAAGCCATCTCAGATGGCCGATTCAAATTCCCTGAAAGGGGAAATATGAAGATCCATTTATCAAGATGGGAATCAATGTGGCTAAACTGAACCTTCAATCGACCAACGATAGATCAAAGGGCATAGCGGGAAAGCTGTTCAAGAGACGATCGATCAGAGAAATGGAGTTCAGGTGGCGCTAGTAGTGTCGAAACCTGAGATTCAGAAAGCTGGTTCGCAACAATGTATAGATGTTTTCAGCAGGTCAACCATGGTTGCACCTTCATTAAGTTTGAAAGAAGTGGTTCATCTTTGTCCAAATTGTTTTACTTAGTTTGAAGATGAAGAGGTGGATGAGTTAATGGCAGAAATAAGAAGTTCTAGACCAAGCGATGAGCTTGCAGTGGAAAGAGTGGTCACAGAGAGGTTAAATGAACGAGGTGAACCGGTTATACAAATAATGGCCAAGTTTCTCGACCGAAATCCTCGAACTTTCAAACCGCCCGTGACTCCAATTGGGGAGTGGCATAGGCACGAAGTACTATATGTTAAGGATAGAAAATCTTCCCTCTCAACTTGCCATAGGGCTTGAAAAGACCGATATCTATCATATTAAATTCCCACATCCGATTTGTAAACAGACAGAAGACAGGCAAGAAAGTCACTAGAAGCACCGGAATGACTACCACCGACTGGCTTGCCCGGAATACCAGGACTGAGACCGTTGACTCCTTTCGCTCTTTTGGAATGTAATTTATAGGTCTTTTAACTACTACAATACCAGTATCCATTTCTCTGATACCTCCAATTCCCTTGGCTTGGAAATGGGATCCGAGTGCGGTACCTACTTTTGTAAGAGATCGCAGGCATAAACACTGTAAGGCGATGGGGTGGAAAGGGGAAATGGCCTATGACCGAATGTTCCCATTAAGATATGAAGATGAGCGCATCCGTTTTCTTTTTAAGTTAAGTAAAGACTGACTACGAGCTAACTAATCGAATGGAACTGTCTTTTATGAAAAGAAAAGCGGAGGCCCTTGCTAGCATTGTGCTTTGGAATCGATTCTTTATCAATGGCCCACCCTTCACTCTGTTCACGGTTAGCCGGGAATGAGACTGGGAGTTCGATTTCCTTTATGACTTTCGCCTTGCACCTTACACTAAACTGAATCTCTTGCACGCGCGTATAAGAATACCTTGCTGGCTATTCCTTATTCTGGATAGCACAGGAAAGAGAGATTCCGGAATCTCTTGACTTCATAGCTACGCACCTTTCAAACATACTTTTCTTACTCCAAGAGCGAAAAGAACATCATATCATCGGTTATACTATCCTAAAGTAGTTAGAGTAGTACTTGCTAAAGCTAAAGGTTTTCTCCCGCTAAAAACAGTCTACTAGATAAGCCAAGTAAAGAAGTGCCAGATACAGATGAAATGGTTTTCTCTCCTTTTTAGAGAAGTCAATTCCTCCTCCCCCGAGGGGTACTTCTATTTTTAAGCTTTAGAGAATCCAGGTCCAGCGGAAGACTAAGTAAGGTATGGTATAAAGTCCAATCAATCTCCTCCAACAGAGGGCTCTGACCTGACCACAGTCAATCAGTCTATTGTTCTGGTTCTATAGAGTCTAACCCCGAAAAGGGAAGACTCCTCGTTTTTAGCCTGGTCCAGGTGTGGCATATCTTTCCCATCTAGTAGCCCCGACAAGAGCAGTTACGTCTTTTGCTAAAGCCCTTACTAAATTACTAAACCACCAGGAACTAGTCTGGTTTGATATAAGCCTAGCTACCACGGAAAGCATAGTCAGAAGAGCTGAAAAGATAGCCATCTTACTCTCGGACCTTACCTTAATAAAGGAAGAACTTAAGCCTTTCTTAATAAGAAAAAAAACCCTAAGATGAGCTAACTTGGCTTGGTGCAGGAAATGGAATCACAGCAAGAAAGAAGGGTAGGGCATACCTTTTTTAGGATTTCTACCCTAAAATGACTGAACTGCCTTTCGAACTGAACTACCACGACTCTCGCTAACTGCATCGGATTCTGTGGATAAAAGAAGACTAGCTGAAAGAGCGGATTTGATTCCGAACCGCTACGCTTTCTTATATTAGTGTAGTGCGCTTAGCGCTTCCTGAACCAACTGAAGCAAGGAATATGAGGATCAGAGCGCTAGCATCCCTTGCTCTCGATCGATTGCTCACCACCGTCTGATCCGAACAAAAAAAGGGGGGACACCTTTAGGTGTAAGCATGAAGTACGCCCGAGCAAGCAAAATTCTTTCTATGTAGTAATCGTGCTAGGCTATGCCCCTGAACCCTTTGGTATCCAGAAAGAAAAGCAGAGGAAGTGGCTTTGATCCTATTTTCTATCAAAGCAGGTTCTACCACTGCAGGGCCCAATCCTACTACCCGGATGATCGTCTTGGGTAAGATCTTTCTATATCAAAAAAAAAAAGTTGGATGCCTACACGCGATCCTTTTTTGCTTCCTTATATCGAGGAAGAGAAAAAGAGGCCTATATCAAAAGTATAAACAACTTATACTTCTATCATAACACGGATCACGCTGTATATAGATTGGATGTATGTCTGAGCTATCTTCTTTGTACCATCTAGAGGGCAGTGATTTCCGGGGGGCAGGACACGAAGCCCCAACATGGTCTAGCACTACGCTGGAAACTGGATGTCTGCCTTTGTGAGTACCTATCTTAGGAAATTGCTATTAAAAATAGAAGATTGCAAAGATTCAGCCTTAGTATTAGTATAAGTGGGTAGCGGCACTGGGTAGACGGTCTATCCCCCTTTAACTTAAGTAGTATTTCCAATTGACTCTCTGTCTCTAAAAAAACCGTAACACAGTCCAGGATAAGTGTGACCGCGTATATATACTATATAGAAATCCTGCCCCACACCCGTGGGTAATGCCCCCGTAACTTCGGGAGAAGGTTTCTGAACTCCTATCTATTCAACCTGGCCTATCTTCTTTCTAACAAGAGGACGCGAAAATAAAAATTATAGCCAACTAGAAAGATACTGACAGAAGCAAAATCCCATAAATACTGAGATAAGCTAAATCTCAAATCATAGACACCGGATAGAACGATCATACCAGATGATAGCTATCTTAGAGAACGCAAATTTCACCATCAGAGAGAGCACCCTATTACATACTGCCCCGCTCTTCTCTCTATCGCTTTCTCGCAGAGTAAGGATTTATAATTCTATACTAGTTCCTATGGCATAAAGGAAAACATTTCGGCTATTACATCTATGGGTCAACGACTTTCTGGAGTCTCTTAAAGAGGGGATCGAAGCAAGGTCCAATCCCATTATTATTATAATACGATCATCTCACAGATGAAGAAGTGAGCAACCAATGGATTCTAACAGCGCAGACTAGGCATCTTTATCTGATTTCAATTTCTATATTAGTAATAAAGCCCCTTGTTTCATTTCAAGGCCCGGTTTAATTGCTATTTGAATTTAGCAGCATTGGCCGTAGAATCAAATATTGACGGTGACTGACCACTAGATCTGTCGATCGAGACCTTGCTTCA